ATACAATGACAATCTCAGAAGAAAGAAAATTGTACTGATTGTTTCATATCTCCATTCATTAGGATCGATGGTATCAACTACCGATGAAATCGAACCCCGCTGATAAATAAGATAAAAAAGAAAAATCAAATAAAAGGTTCCACTCAGTCTATTTGAAATATACCATATATATAACCTACATATACCTACCGTCGTAATACATTTAATAACAATAACCAGAAATTCATTACCTACATGAAATAAAACAATAAGATTTTCTCTACCAATTGATCACATTAAAGCATAGCGTCCCCACGATTCGAATAATACTTTTGTTCAATGATCCATTACTTGAACTTGATTAAGGCAATTTAAGTAACCTCTTACTTCACCTTCTTACTTCACCCATATGGGAGGTTACAAGTATCATAGAATTTCCCACAAGTTCTGGTGGAAGCCAATCAATCAGTTTCAAATAAAATTTAAATTAGTTAATGATTTTGGATAAAAGATCTTGTTGGGTTGAGTTATTTGTGGATCTCATGATCCATATCAAAAGCTAATAATTACTTAACCCCTACCCTAGTATTAAGCAAGAATTTGCTTAATTATATCATTTGACCAATTCAATTGTAACTCCTTGGGTCAAATTTCAAATAGTCGAAGAAGAGCGAGATTAATAAAAAAGAATATTCTTTTCCGTATCCTTATTTTGGTTTGTGTTTCAAAAAAAATAAATAATAACTGGTGATGAATATGAATTGGGAACAATAATTAATATAATTAATTAGAAGAAAATAGAGGAAAAAGGTTTGATTTAATTTTATTATTATGGAACGCACATATCAATATGCATGGATTATACCTTTCGTTCCACTTCTAGTTACTATGTTAATAGGATTGGAACTCCTGCTTAATCCGACAGCAACAAAAAATATTCGTCGTATATGGGCTTTTCCCGCTGTTTTATTGTTAAGTATAGTTATGGTCTTTTCCACCAAGCTGGCGATCCAGCAAATAAATGGTAGCTCAATTTATGAATATCTATGGTCTTGGAGCATCACTAGTGATTTTTCCTTAGAATTCGGCTACTTGATTGATCCACTTACTTCTATTATGTCGATATTAATCACTACTGTTGGAATCATGGTTCTTATCTATAGTGATAATTATATGTCTCATGACCGAGGATATTTGAGATTTTTTGCTTATATGAGTTTTTTCAATACAGCGATGCTGGGATTAGTTACTAGTCCCAATTTGATACAAATCCATATTTTTTGGGAACTAGTGGGAATGTGTTCCTATCTGTTAATAGGTTTTTGGTTTACCCGACCAATTGCAGCAAATGCCTGTCAAAAAGCGTTTGTGACCAATCGTGTGGGGGATTTTGGTTTATTATTAGGAATCCTAGGTTTTTATTTAATAACAGGTAGTTTCGAATTTCAGGATTTATTCGAAATATTCAATGATTCGATCATTAATAACAATGAGATTAATTCCTCATTTGCTACGCTTTGTGCCTTCTTATTATTCCTCGGTGCAGTTGCTAAATCTGCGCAATTCCCACTTCATGTATGGTTACCTGATGCTATGGAGGGACCCACTCCTATTTCGGCTCTTATACATGCGGCTACTATGGTAGCCGCAGGAATTTTTCTTGTAGCTCGGCTTCTTCCTCTTTTCATAGCCATACCTTACATAATGAATATCATATCTTTGATAGGTGTAATAACGGTACTATTAGGAGCTACCTTAGCTCTTGCTCAAAGAGATATTAAGAGAAGTTTAGCTTATTCCACGATGTCTCAATTGGGATACATTATGTTAGCTTTGGGTATAGGTTCTTATCGAGCCGCTTTATTCCATTTGATCACTCATGCTTATTCTAAAGCATTATTGTTTTTAGGGTCCGGATCAATCATTCATTCCATGGAACCCATTGTTGGGTATTCTCCGGCTAAGAGTCAGAACATGGTTCTTATGGGCGGTTTAACCAAATATATGCCAATTACAAAAACAACTTTTTTTTTAGGTACACTTTCTCTTTGTGGTATTCCACCCCTCGCTTGTTTTTGGTCTAAAGACGAAATTCTTAATGATAGTTGGTTGTATTCACCGATTTTTGCGATAATAGCTTTCTACACAGCAGGATTAACTGCATTTTATATGTTTCGTATGTATTTACTTACTTTCGAAGGGCATTTACGTAGTCATTTTCAAAATTACAGCGGACACACAAATAGTTCCTTCTATTCAATATCCATATGGGGGCAAGAAGGTTCCAAACCTGTTAGCAGTAATTTGCTTTTAACAACAAGGAATAATAATGACAAGTCCTCCTTTTCCAATTGCTCGTTTTCTAATACATATAAAATTGCCGGTTATGTAAGAACCATGCGATCATCTTTTAGTACTCATTTTTTAAATAAAGACTCTCATACTTTACTATATCCGCATGAATCGGACAATACCATGTTATTTCCCCTGCTTATATTGGCCATATTTACTTTGTTCGTTG